TTTCAAAAAGGTAGGGAATAACCCTATGATAAAGAACTCAAGTTCAGGTAAAGAAGTAAAAGTTTTAGCTCAACATATATGTATGTCTGTTTTAAAAGCACGAAGAGTAATTGATCAGATTCGCGGGCGTTCCTATGAGGAAACACTTATGATACTGGAACTCATGCCTTATCGAGCATCTTATCCCATTCTCAAATTGGTTTATTCTGCAGCGGCAAATGCTAATCATAATATGGGTTTGAAGGAAGCTGATTCATTCATTAGTAAAGCCGAAGCCAATAGGAGTACTATTGTGAAAAAGTTAAGACCGCGGGCTCGAGGACGTAGTTATCTGATAAAAAGACCGACATGTCATATAACAATTGTATTAAAAGATAAATCTAAATCATTTTTAGATCAATCTAAGATTTAGATTCATATAAAATAAAAAAATATGGATGAAAAATAAAATAGAATAGAAAAATATGGGACAAAAAATAAATCCACTTGGTTTCAGACTTGGTACAACTCAAAGTCATCATTCCTTTTGGTTCGCACAACCAAAAATTTATTCCGGGGGCCTACAGGAAGATGCAAAAATACGGAATTGTATCAAGAACTATGTACAAAAAAATAGGAAAATATCCTCAGGTTTCGAAGGAATTGCACGTATAACAATTAAAAAAAAAATCGATTTGATCCAAGTCATAATCTATATTGGATTCCCAAATTTATTAATAGAGGGGCAAACACGAGGAATCGAAGAATTACAGATGAATGTACAAAAGGAGTTTAATTCTGTAAACCGGAGACTCAACATTGCTATCACAAGAGTTGAAAAACCTTATGGACAACCTAATATTCTTGCAGAATATATAGCTTTACAATTAAAAAATAGAGTTTCGTTTCGAAAAGCAATGAAAAAAGCTATTGAATTAACTGAACAAACGGATACAAAAGGAATTCAAGTGCAAATAGCAGGCCGTATCGACGGAAAAGAAATTGCACGTGTTGAATGGATCAGAGAGGGTAGAGTTCCCCTACAAACAATTCGCGCTAAAATTGATCATTGTTCCTATACAATTCGAACTATTTATGGAGTATTAGGTATAAAAATTTGGATATTTGTAGACGAGGAATAATCAACCTTGTCTTCCCATTCTGTCCAGTGATAAAACAAAAAATGACAAACTCTTTCATTCTTTTTTCGTTAAAAAAAAAATGAACAATTCTAATTCTATAAGGTTAAATAAAAATTAGATTGATCATTTGGTATAATTGCTATGCTTAGTGTGTGACTCGTTAGTTTTTTCTTTATAGTTTCAAGTTGGGATTCAAAAAAAAAAATAAACTGACCCCTGCTATAAACTTTGTAATTATATAAAATAAACTAATAACCAACTTATTGCTTCGTATTGTCGAGATCCCAAGAAACAGTCACTATATGAATGAGTGGATCTATCATATGGTTGTAGCAACTGAAATTCTTTCAACAAAAAATAGATCTGATTATGGGTTGTAAAGCAAAAAAAAAAAAATAAAGGGATGTGGATAAATGGAAGGATGATAGAAAGAAAGAACAAAAATATCAATGATATATGATTCCAATATGTATGGTCTATGAATCACGTCATAAAAGGCAGTGTGATAAAGCATCAATACTGATAATCAATACTGATAAGATAATTATAAATATAAGAATTTTAAAATGAAATAATTTTAAATAGAATAAAATAATAAAGAGCCTTCAGGTTAATAAAAACTGAGGAAATTGACTTGGGAACGAATTTTGTTGGAAGCTCCATTGCAAAGTTCGGACCTAACCATTAATGGAGAAGCTATGGGAACGACAGAACCTGTGACTGCATAGGCTTCTATTGAAAACGAATCCTAATAATTCATTGGGTGGGATGGCGGAACGGACCAAGAAAAAATTGATTTATTCTGAGAGGTTATGAATTGAACCTTCGAATGAAACAGGAAAGAGTAAATATTCGCCCGCGAAACCTCTATTTATTGGATTACAATCTTTTGTCGTAATTCGATAGAGGTAAAAAAAAATAAGGAAAGGATTCGTTATGTTATAAAAATAAAAAAGAGAAACATTACATTATCTATAAAGATACATAAATGTACACACACGTCTAGCTGTATTGTATATCTTGTATCTACATCTTCCTTCTTATGTAAGAAATTAAATATCAATAAAAGCCATTACTTGGTGTATTATCTATTAATGTGTACCTATTAATGTGTATCTATTAATGTGTATCTATAATATTATTGAATTAGAATCCTTTCATTCGCGAGGAGCTGGATGAGAAGAAACTCTCATGTCCGGTTCTGCAGTAGAGATGGAATTAAGAAACAACCATCGACTATAACCCCAAAAGAACCAGATTTCGTAAACAGCATAGAGGAAGAATGAAAGGAATATCTTGTCGAGGCAATCATATTTGTTTCGGCAGATACGCTCTTCAGGCACTTGAACCTGCTTGGATTACAGCTAGACAAATAGAAGCAGGGCGAAGAGCAATGACACGATATGTGCGTCGTGGTGGAAAAATATGGGTACGTATATTTCCCGACAAACCTGTTACAGTAAGACCCGCGGAAACACGTATGGGTTCGGGGAAGGGATCCCCTGAATATTGGGTATCCGTTGTTAAACGGGGTCGAATACTTTATGAAATGGGTGGAGTATCAGAAACTGTAGCTAGAGCAGCTATTGAGATAGCTGCGCGCAAAATGCCTATACGAACTCAATTTCTTATTTCAGGATAGAGATGCAGAACTAAACAAAAAGGGGTATTGGGGATGAAAAAACAACCGCAGGTTTATTTATTTCTGGACGGACAATATTTCTTTTTTTTCTTTCATACTTTTGCATTGAAATAACAGATTGAAATAAAAATGATATGATTCAACCTCAGACCCTTTTGAATGTAGCGGATAACAGCGGAGCTCGAAAATTGATGTGTATTCGAATCATAGGAGCTGGTAATCACCGATATGCTCATATTGGTGATGTTATTGTTGCTGTAATCAAAGAAGCAGTTCCCAATATGCCTCTAGAAAGATCAGAAGTAATTAGAGCTGTAATTGTACGTACATGTAAAGAACTCAAACGTGAAAACGGTATGATAATACGATATGACGACAATGCTGCAGTTGTCATTGATCAAGAAGGAAATCCAAAAGGAACTCGAGTTTTTGGTGCGATCGCTCGAGAATTGAGACAGTTAAATTTTACTAAAATAGTTTCATTAGCTCCCGAAGTATTATAAATAGTAGTAGATGAGACTATGATATAGTAGGGTATCTGAAATATATAAAATTAGTAGATTGTGTCTCACGTATATACTTTATAATAAAAAAAAAAAATAAAAAAAAGGAAACATGTTGATTATATCAAAATTTGGAGGAACCTATAATTCTAGTTCGTCATGGGTAGGGACACTATTGCCGATCTAATAACTTCTATAAGAAATGCTGACACGGATAAAAAAGGAAGGGTTCGAATAGCATCTACAAATATCACCGAAAACATTGTTAAAATACTTCTACGAGAAGGTTTTATTGAAAACGTTCGGAAACATCAGGAGAGTAACAAATATTTCTTGGTTTCAACTCTGCGACATAGAAAAACCAGAAAAGGAATATATAAAACTAGAACCATTTTAAAGCGTATCAGCCGGCCCGGCTTACGAATTTATTCCAACTATCAACGAATTCCTAAGATTTTAGGTGGAATGGGAATTGTAATTCTTTCTACTTCTCGAGGTATAATAACAGATCGAGAAGCTCGACTAGAAAGAATTGGAGGAGAAATTTTGTGTTATATATGGTAATCTTCCACCTCTGGTATCCGAATTTGATCTCTAACTTCCTATTTGTAAAATAGAGAGGAAAAGTGAGTTATATAACTCTTCCTCCATTAGTTGATACTTCAAGGAGGTTACCTGGAATGAAAGAACAAAAATTGATTCATGAGGGTTTAATTACTGAATCACTTCCCAACGGTATGTTCCGGGTCCGTTTAGATAATGAAGATCTAATTCTAGGATATGTTTCAGGGAGGATCCGCCGCAGTTTTATACGGATACTACCGGGAGATAGAGTAAAAATTGAAGTAAGTCGTTATGATTCAACCAGGGGACGTATAATTTATCGACTTCGCAACAAAGATTCGAACGATTAGGTTATTTTTTTAACCATGGGTATACAATTCGAAGTTCAAAAAAAATTCAAGAGACTTATTCTCTTCCAAGAAGTGGATTCAGAATTAAGGTAAGGAATAAAAAATATGAAAATAAGGGCTTCCGTTCGTAAAATTTGTGAAAAATGTCGACTGATTCGCAGGCGTGGACGAATTATAGTGATTTGTTCCAATCCGAAACATAAACAGAGACAAGGGTAATTCTTCTAAAAAAGAACTTTACTTTCCAAAATAAAAAAAAATATGTAAAAATAAGGTAAAGGATCCGTTTTAACATGAAATGGATATCTCCGTATCTTTTCTTTTTGTATATTTCTGACTCATAAATATGAGATGATAAAATATGACAAAAGCTATACCAAGAATTGGTTCACGTAGGGATGGGCGTATTGGTTCACGTAAGAATGGACGTAGAATACCAAAAGGCGTTATTCATGTTCAAGCGAGTTTCAACAATACCATTATAACTGTTACAGATGTACGAGGTCGGGTAGTTTCTTGGGCCTCCGCCGGTACTTCTGGATTCAAAGGCACAAGAAGAGGAACACCTTATGCTGCTCAAGCCACAGCGGTAAATGCTATTCGTACAGTGGTTGATCAGGGTATGCAACGAGCAGAAGTTATGATAAAGGGTCCTGGTCTCGGAAGAGATGCAGCATTACGAGCCATTCGTAGAAGTGGTATATTATTAAGCTTCGTACGTGATGTAACACCTATGCCACATAATGGATGTCGACCTCCTAAAAAAAGACGTGTGTAGAAATAAGAATTAAACCGATTTCAAGAGAAATAAATGATCAAA